ATTGTTATTCATGATATTGATTCAATTCAAGATCATCGAGAGGTAATTGATTCATTCATTGAATTTACAGACGAAAGATTTACCGTCTCTAGGGGATTAAATCCCGAGTTATTGCGAATTAAAAAACCGACGAAATTATGGAAGTAAATATTCTTGCATTTATTGCTACTGCACTATTCATTCTAGTTCCTACGGCTTTTCTACTTATCATTTACGTAAAAACAGTCAGTCAAAATGATTAATTCAAATGCATTTTAATGGAACTTTCCTTCCGAGTTCTTATCAAAAATTGACGAAGTCAAATGAAAAGGATTTCCAATTTCACGTCTTCATTTAAATAAACTGAGCGGACGAGAATTAGAATTGGCAGTATTCTAAGAGATGGATAGTATGGTAGAAAAATTCATCTATTTCTTTCTACCAGACTATCCATCTCTTAGTCAGTTGTAATCTAAAATAAAAATAAGGGCTTAAGTTTATGTAGATCAATCTACAACATTCTCTTCATATATGTATATATATATTACATATATTGTATGGAATTGACATAACACCCAATTTGCTACATTTATTTGATCTGATCAATCTGAAATACTTCTTATCTTAGTAATTATAATTCCTTTTACTAAAAATAAGTAAGAGGAAACCTTACTTAACTTATTTTTAATGCCCGAACCGTGATATGAAGATATGAAATAAGTCGATAAAGCACAAATTGCCTTTCTCAAATTAGAAACCAAACCGCCCAATATGCGACCTGCCCGAGGCAAGATCTTATTATTGCATAGTCTCTCGTTAGACAACCACTATCTTCTATATCATTTCTCATCGAAAAATGCGTATACACTTAACAAAACGACTTCCTCTTTGAACAGTAAAGAGGGAAAGAAATCAAAAAAGGTACGGCCGGCCTTCTTCTTTATGCATCTATAAAGATAGTAGGAGTCCAACCCCATGGATTGAAAGAGTATGATTCATATCATAGATTACTCCATTGGAGTCCGGTGTCCGATGGGATTCTAAATTCAGAGATTTTTCTTTTAAATAGTTCAAAATACGTTGCAAAACGAGCTAAAAAACAATCGATACGGTTTGATTCCTTCCTGTAGTAGTACTTCTAGAGCCCACTTCTCCCCCACACTACGAGTGAAAGGGAAAATGTAAAGACTACCATTAAAGCAGCCCAAGCGAGACTTACTATATCCATGTGAATTATGTCCCCTATCTCTATAAATACGAAAGAATTATTCCATTATTCCTCACTAATAATAGTGGAATTAATGGCGCCGAGTCAAAAAGGGATTATGACCAAACACTATTGAGAAACCAATCCAATAAATTGATTATGATTTTGAATCGGGAAAGATTAAACACATGTAAAACATGTAGTAACATCCCGAGGGAATGGAAACATGTAGGAATAAAATAAAGAAAAGGATAGGCCTAAATTTTTTTCTTTATTTTTTTGTTGACCTTCTAGTCAAAACAGAAGGGGAGAAAATCTATAAAAAAGAGAAATCACTATCTATTATAGGTTTTTATTTCCTCATTTGATCTACAAATCCGTACCTCCCCCCGACTGTCGTTGTGAAAGCCGGGGCTTGGCCTGGGGTTGGATAAAAGGAATTATTTATTTTTTCCCCCTTATCTATATCTATAAAAGTAAATTATTCATCCAATCTAATATTGCCAGAATACCCAGAGATTCTCGCGAGTCTGTAGTATCTAAAGCAACTTATGCCCCTTTCAAAAATTTTTAATTGAATTTCCTATCAGGGGCTACAATCTGATTAAAAATCTAATCATTAGACACTTCCTTAATAATTAAGATATAATATAGTAGAAGGGAATCGAAAAGTCTTGATAGTCCCTCTACCACAGTAGATTAGAAGAATCCTAGATACGGGCGAGGATTCACAATCTCTTCTTTTAGAAAACCTTCAGACTACATAAACAAAGCACCAACGGTCTGGCTTCTACCGGAGAAAAATTCCGCGAGTTATATCAGTAGAACAGAAGAAAAGAAGAGATTTCGAGTTTTTTGTTAATGTTGATCAGGCGACACCCGGATTTGAACTGGGGAAAAAGGATTTGCAGTCCCCCGCCTTACCACTCGGCCATGCCGCCAAAATGATACAAAATAGATGAAAATTTTCCTGGATTACTAAATTTTTATTGTACTTGCATTTTAACTCCTGTTTTCCTTAATCCTTTTCCTAAAAGAAAGCTTTTTTTTTGATTGGATTTGATCCATCCCTTCGGTTGATTGTATAGTATCTGAAAATATACCATGCTAAAAACAGTCTCTTGCTTTTTTCTATTGAGAAATCAAATGTGTATTTTTAGCCGATAAATTTGAACCATTAACTATTGGCTGCTTACTTCGAATTTATGAATGATTCGTGGATTTGAATTTCAAAATTGTGTTTTCCTAATGACATAAGAAAAAAAAATTGAGGCAGAACTAAATTGATTTTTTCAATCAAAAAATCTTTCCCCA